CCATAGTTAGCAGTTCCAACTCCGTATCAAGGTCACGATCGACATCATCACTAGCATCAATATCAATATCGTCACTAGCATCAATATCAATATCGTTACTAGTATCAAAAAGAAAACCTTTAAGCTTATTATCCAGGAACTTGCTCAAAAATACCGTAATAATAGGAACATAGGTGTTTGTCGCTAGGTATTTGACTAAATAAGATCGTCCCGTTCCTATGGAACCTATCACTAAAATACCCCTAGAGAGGGATAAGGCTAAACGGAGCGAAAAGGGTTTTCTATGAGACGGTAAATGAAAAGCATTAGCCCCCCACGAGGTTTGTGAATAAGTTATTGTCTGATAATGAGCAAGAAATATAGGTCTTTCTACAAAACAAAATGTATTGAACTCATAATTCATTAGATACTTTTTATGAAGGACAACTAAGTATCGTAAGTAAATTGCTCCCGGTTGTTCAATCATTTGATAACCAGCGTCATTCTTTAATAAATAATCACTATGAGTCAGACTCAATAGAATTTGATCAATTCTTTTTTCTGTCGTTAAAGTGGACAACTGACCCAAGAATTCTCTTTCTTCTTCGTCAATCGAATCATTGCTCGTGACCCAAGATTCTATCTTATCCTCAATCCAATCACCGTTCACCTGTTTTCTTTTTCTTATCAATGAATAGATCTCTTTACTTGTATGACTTAGATGTCTCGTATTTCTCGAAAAAGTGATTCGATTGATGGGCTTTTGTATTATACCTATAGTATTTAGCCGGTTAATATTCAAATCTTTTTGATTAGAACTTTTTGATTTGACTCCATAAATAGGATCGCCACCCAATGGCATGTTGCCGACAGAAGGAGAACCCCTTAATTCTTCTAATAAATCTCCTAATTGTTCCAGAGCAACCAGAAAGAATTTCTTTAACCAAAAGGAATTTGATTCTGATATAGGATACTTATACTTAAGTTTTCGAAACTCAATCCTGTATGATGGAGTCATTAAAGATTTAACCTTTTTAAACTGTGTCTGTAACTCACTCGAGGTTCGGAAAACAAAGAGAAGGTGTGTACGAACGAGATATCCAGCAAGAAGAATAAAAAAAAAGATTGAATAGAAGACCTCCCGAACATTTGGCAATCCCGGATGTGTCCATATCCAGATCAATGGTGATTCATTATTTCGATGAATAATTTCTTCGGATAGAAGAAGATTATGTAAACACTTGTTCGAAATCTCACTTATGAGATTCCATTGTGGAAGACCCACTTTTTTAGGAAGAATTTGCCATGATATACCTGATCCGTGCATAATATCATGAAAAATGGATACCCATTTTTGACTGCTACTTAGCATCGGCAATAGATCTGAAAAAGTATCGAAAAATATTAATTTTAGATATTTGGACCCTGTCGAAGTAAGGAACCATGGTATATATGTTTGGAATAGATTCCATTTTGAGAGAGTTGAAACAGTACTATCTCGTTGAAAAGTTCTATCCATCTGCCCTCTCTCAACGCATTTCTTTAGAAAATTTAGAAAAAGACTCGGGTTTTTTCTCTTTTCCAATGGTAAATATTTATCAGAACATGGAGTGTAAATAAAACTCATGTTAAAATTGAAATGGAGATACTGATGCAAGTTCTTCCTTTCTGAATCAGATAGATTCATATCTGAAAGAGGTTGACAAAAAGTTTTTTCAAAATGGATTTTTTGTCCATCTGTTAGAGGTGTTCCAGAAATACCTGTGATCGAGTCAATAGTTCTATGAACGAATAGCTTTGATCGAATTATAAAATCGTTAGGTATGAATATGTTAGATACCTGCGACTCTATTTGTGAAATAGTAGCTTTCTCAAAAAAAGCATGTTTTTTTTTACCGATACACAAAGAAACTTTTTTGTTCCGAATAAACAATATTTTGCGGCATTGTATAGTCGTAAAACCGGAATTTTTGATACGGACCTTTTCCATATAAAAAGGGAGTTCTTTGTTCCAATCGAAATAGAAGTGATGTGGCTTATTCCGTGGCTTTTCTTTATGAAAATCCGTGTTACCAAAGGACTTCCTACGATTATTTCCAGGATGGAATGAGTCAATCATCCACTTTGGTATCTTAGATATATTAAACAAAAATGGTGCTATTATTCCTCCATTAATCCGACATTTCAATTTTTTGAAAGTATCATCATCATCCAATAAGAAGACTTTCAATTTTTTCAAATGAACGATTTGGATATCTATTGATTCTAACAACGGATTGTAGAGTTGATCATTAGGACCTTTTAATTCAGAAATGTGGGTCTCGGACCTATGAAGGGGGATATTCCCAAAAATAAGAAAGAAAAAGGGAAGTGAGTTAGACACAAAGAGAGACAACTTGGACAAAAAGAAATGACGTGACTTAGACAAATATTTTTTGCCGATAACCTCAAACCAATCAATTGAATATTGATTAATACGTAATCGACCGAACACTACTTGAAAACGACTCCTCTGTTCAGAAAGAAAATGTTCCTGGAAATTTTTGCTCCCATTAAACCGTTTGTATCTATATGCATCAGGCTCCCGATTCATGAATCTCTCGGTTCGAGAAAGAAAAATAAGAGGACTGAATCTTTTCTTTTGGCTCTTTTTCAAATTTGATAAATATTGGTTGATCGTATATTTCCTTAGAGTTCTATAATTCCGAGTATCGTTTCTTATTTGATCCCTTTTAATTCCATATTCAAAGTTGTGATCGGATTGATTCTTTTTAATGAATCGATTCAATAGATTTCTTATGTACCCATAGGTGCTATATTGGATTTTAATCAGATTTCGGGTCAATATATATTTATTTGTATTGATTGCCCCCATTTTGTTGTTGCTAGCAAATACTACTCTTTTTTGTTTTCTATCTTCCAACGAATTCCCGCAAGAGGTCCGAACCCATTTTTGGGGGATCCTTCCATAAAAAAATAAATCATAACAAATAGGAGGTAGAACCAATAACAATTTCTTTTTCGACTTATCTCTGGAGTTGAATACGTTATTTAAGAATGAAATCGTATCGGAACTGGATATAGACAGTTCATCCTTCGGAACCATACCACATCTCCGATCTGATGAAATAGGATGAATTGAAACTCTATTTTGGACATCCGTAATTATCTTTAATATATTAATTTCTTTCAACCGTCCGGAAGGGGCAACAAGATCTTTCTTCAACAATTTCTGATCTCTAGTGGGCTTCTCGGTAGGATTTGAACTCAGATGAAGTTCTGACCATCTGTCAGAGAAAAAAAAGCGAATGGATCTTGTAGGATTATCAAGAAGTTCTTCGATTTCTTTCGGAAGCCGATGAATAATCATCTGCTTCTCGCGTTCCGTGACTAGTTGAGACATTGAGGCAAATCCAGAAAGGCATTTCGAGAATTGATTTGATTCTATCTCTGTTCTTTCTGTTTGAAGAAAGGAAGGATCCCGAAGAATCGATCTTTCTTTTAGTTGTTGAATATTGATTAATGTGTGATATTCTGAATCCGCATTACTAATGAGATCCAAATGATCTCTAAATTGATCGGAAGATCCTTTCAATTGGCTAGAATCTGTTACTTGAACGAACCTAGATCTTAGGAAATCATATTGAATATTTGACAATACATTCCGTACCTTGTTAAAAACCCGATCCTTGTTTACCAACCACACATTATCTTCTAGCCAAATAAAATTATCTCTCGATACGTTCCTCAAAAAATCCGATTCGTACGGATTCTTCCGCCAACTAAGGAAGAGATCTTGGTGGAATTGCCACATATGAAATTGAGCATACTTTGGCAAATAAATAACCCACTTGTTTCTCGCGAAAAGATGGAAAACATGCTCAATATTATTTGATTGAATAGTTGACCC